TTAATTCTATTTTTTTCTTATTTCTTATTCTATTTTTTTTTCTTATTTCTTATTCTATTTTTTTTCTTATTTCTTAATTTCTTATTAATTTAATAAAAATTAATAAAAAAATAAAGTAAAAGCGGGTAGCGGGAATCGAACCCGCATCGTTAGCTTGGAAGGCTAGGGGTTATAGTCGACGTTGATTCATCATTTTTAACGTCTCTAATTCAAAACTGAACGTGAAACTTTGGTTTCATTCGGCTCCTTTATGGAAGATGTATAAATTCCTATATTAAGACATGAACGAAAAAAAAAATTCCACCCATAACATCTATGTCAGCTTTTCTGTCTGAATGTATTCAGAACAACCCGCTTTCTAGATGATCCCTATAGAAAAGAGGGGGATTATATTATAACAACCTTTCTAGTTACTTCGTTCTCTATTTCTATGTGAGAGAATCCTTAGGAAAAGCATTTTGTTTCTACCGAGCTAAAACAATTTGTCGATGTCTCTAGTAAACCAAAGTCATTGTTTAATAGCCATTTTGCTTCAATTTCCGTAATACAAATTCCAAATTAAAGATTTAGTTACGATTAGAAAGCCACTTTCTATCTTTATCCATGGATCCTTTACTCATACTTATTCAATTAGAAGTATTGATCTAATTAAAAAAAAAAAATTATGTTTCGTAATCTCATAATCCAATTTTTCAATTTTTAATTGATTCTTGGATACAAATCACGAGAATGTATATTCTTCCTCGAATTTTTCATTGAGAGGTAAAGGATTAAATCCTTTTAAGAAATAAAGTTTTTGGTCGGAATGAAATATTAATCAAACCGAAAGACCCCTTAACTATATAAAGGGTTATAGAACGAATCACACTTTTACCACTAAACTATACCCGCTACAATCCGATTATTGTATATAAATGAACCTTTTGTCGAACAAGAAAATGGGTCGTAATAAAAAGTTAAAAGAGTAAAAAGAAAGGATAGGATCATAAAATAATCATGAAAATTAGAGCGTTTACGTGTTGTATCAGAGAACCCAATGAGATTCGGAAAAGAGAATTCATTAAATTTCAATAACTAAAACTAAATAACAAGATAACTAAAACTAAATAACAAGTGTTTTTTTGCCGGAGGTTTTTGACCTAGACGTCTCGACAAAACTACTTAAGCCATAACATACATGAAAATGTATTGTGCAAGAATCCACAGCTCCCTTTTTGTTATTTATTTACTTTAACTAAAATAAAAGGAATAAAGAATAAATATAAAAAATTAAGATAAGAAACGACACTTTGATTCGATATCATTTGATTCTATATCATAGAAATCAAAAGATTTTTTATTTTTCCAATCGTAATAACAAGCAAGTATTTTAGTTTTCAAATAAAAAAAAATTATTTATGATTCGTTGGAACAATAAATGGCGGGCCCGGCCTGGTCAGTACTTAGCCGGGCCGTGGAACTAAAAAGCACTCTCGGATGAAAAAAAATATTATATATTATGAAGGGCTCTTTCAATCCTTATTTTTTATAATGTAACATAGTATTATCCTTTTTCAATTGGGAGGAGAGATGGCTGAGTGGACTAAAGCGTCGGATTGCTAATCCGTTGTACGAGTTTTTCGTACCGAGGGTTCGAATCCCTCTCTTTCCGTTTTTGTTGATGACTTGGTATTTTCTTTCGAATTTTTCGCGAGCTCTTTTTTTTTTTTTTAGTTAAAAATGTGTAATAGATAAAATCCTACTAAGAACATTTTAAAATCAAGCAAGGAAAACAAAAACCTTATCTTTTATTCTTCACGTCCAGGATTACGTCCTGGATCATTAGACAGGAATCCGAAAATAAAGAGAGAAACAAAGAATATCACTACCGTGTAAACAAATAGTTTGAGAGTAAGCATTACATAATCTCCAAGATTTTTTTTAGTAAAAAAGAGAATAGATTCTCCGTTTTTATACCGCATACCCTACTATTTTTATTTTTTATTTTGACACCAAGAAATAAAGTGGGGTGATCCAGATTTTTCGCGGTTGTACAAGAATTTCAATATTTTAATTGAGGGTGTAAGACTTATCTGATCTTATCAATTCTTTTCTTTGAATTTTTTTTTTTTCAATAAATCATGAATTTGTCTAGACATTATTAAATTAAAGATATCATCGAAAACTTACAGCAGCTTGCCAAACAAAGGCTAAGAGAAAAAAAAACAGGGGTATTACTGGCATAACATCTACGATTGGATTTAAAAAAGCGTAGGCCTCGGGCAATTTGGCGACGAAAAAACTACTTGAATAAAGAGCAGAATTAAGACAGATACAGATCAAACTAAATATATTAAGCATAACAAACATTTTGTTCTTGAGGATAATTGTATTTTATTTATTTTGATTGAGTTATTAATAAATATTGAGTTATTAATAAATTGAGTTTTTTTTTATTTTATTATTATAAATATGTTATTATTCATAGAAAAGAAAAATGAATAAAAAGAAAATAAGATAGACCAAAAAACTTTCTTTGATTTGAACTCACCCAATCAAAAATTCTTCAATTCTCAAATCAAAAGAGAATAGAATAAACCATACTTTCATACAATATCTTAATTGAATTATATGTAATGATCAATAAATTCCGTTTAATTCTACGTCTACATGTATAAAAATTCTAGTAATCTATTTTATAGATAATAGATATTTAGACTTGAGTTGACGAACAACCAGTACCAATATTAGTGTTTATTAGTGTCGACTAGAAATGGGGCGTGGCCAAGTGGTAAGGCAACGGGTTTTGGTCCCGCTATTCGGAGGTTCGAATCCTTCCGTCCCAGAACATACCTGACCCACGATCATTTTATTAATCTATAATTTTATTAATCTATAATAAAAAAGAAAATATATATCTATATCATAATCTATATCATAATAAAATATATCAAAATAAAGATTGTCTTTTCGACCAGTCTTCCGTTTAAGAGTATAATATTGTTATAGAATGTGATTCTTATTTCTTTTTTTTTTTTTTTTTTTATTATTAATCATATCTTTTTCACAAATTTAATCGAGTTCAAATAACACGCATATGAAACGAAATTTTGATTTGTTAAATATTACTGATTTTACAATATGAAATATGAAAAAATAACAACCTAAATCTTCAATCTTTCCTTACATCAGTCTTTTTTTTTTATTAATCATTGATGGTTTAATCCAATATGGATTTATCTTTCTCTTAATGATGATAAAAAGCGAATGGTACTTACTGTAAAACCCTTATGCAAATAATGATATAGGGTAGGAAACTATTCAATCAATTAAATCTTTTTAATGATTTCTTATGAGTTCTTGGTACTCTAAGAAGTGTGAAATTGTTGAATTTATCCTATCACGTTACTTGAAGATAGATATTCAAAATAACTTGTTTATTCGTGTTTATTTATTCATGTTATGTTAGTTATAATTAAAAAAAAATTATAAACAATGGGGTTAAATTGATTGAATTCTTGTTGAGACTTCGTCATACATTATCCATTCTTCATATAGAAGAAAAAAGTATAGATTATTATGTACCGACCGAACCGATGATTATTCACGATTCCATAATTGAATCAATTACATACTGGTTCCAAACTGAAGGAATGTTATGGTAAAACTTCGTTTAAAACGATGTGGCAGAAAGCAACGTGCGACTTGAAGGACATGATCAGCTGTGGATTCTTACATCCACCACTTTTTTATATTATATAGGAACGAAAGTGCTCTTGGCTCGACATCATTTGTTCTGTTCCACTGGAACCCTCATTTTTGAGAGTGTTGCCATGTAAATAGTACACGATGGAGCTCGAGTAGAACGTATTGATTAATTTCTCAAGGGCAAGAATCTAAGGTTAGTATCGATCAATAAATTGGAACAACTTCGTAAGTATATTTTAGATATATAAATCTAAAGGATCCAATTCGATAAAATTTAAAAGTTAATTTTGTTGGAATTGGTAAAACTCTTTTGATCAAATCAAAAGTAAAGTGTATTATGTAGGAATCAACCATTCATACGATTCTTTGATAGAAAGAAATCACAAAAAATGGTATGTTGCTGCCGTTTTGAAACGATTTAAAGATCACCGAAGTAATGTCTAAACCCAATGATTCAAGGCAAAGATAAAGATCCTGGAACAAGGAAATACCGTTTTCAATTGTCTCAACAACCGGATCATATTTAAGAATCAAAATAGATTCTAAAGGAGACAGACAAAAAGGGTTAGAGACCACTCAAGAAATTTAATACCTAAAAGGTTTCTTTTGAGTTATTTGAGAGTTATTCAACTTGAGTTATGAGGATACAAATAATTTTTTTTTTGGGGGGGGGGGGGAAGACTAAGAAAAAGTATTTAAACTAAAATCAATAATATAATGAATTTGATGATTTTATGGATCTATTTGATATTATGATTCTATACATAGACATAATTTAGAATTTTCTCGAGCCGTACGAGGATAAAACTTCTTATACGTTTCTAGGGGGGGGGAGTATTGTTCATCTATCCCAATGAGCCATTTATCGAATCGTTGCAATTGATGTTCGATCCCGACGAGAGGGAAGAGATCTTCGTAAAGTGGGTTTTTATGACCCGATAAAGAATCAAATCTATTTAAATGTTCCTGCTATTCTATATTTCCTTGAAAAAGGTGCTCAACCTACAGGAACTGTTCATGATATTTCAAAAAGGGCGGGGGTTTTTACGGAACTTCGCCCTAATCAACAAATAAAATTCAATTAATGAAAATAAAAAAATGTGGATGATTTGTATATAGCCTTGGATAACCTTTTTGTTTCTTTGCTATTTCCTCTTTTGTTCTATTTATATCATACTCAATTTATTATTGTTACTATAAAAGAGTGTCTTTTATAACGACAAAAATCGATTTATATTTTATTGATATAAATTTTATTGATATATATAAAATAGATAGAAAAAGATTAAGTGAATAAATAAATGAAGTAATCG